CAGTTACGTATCTAGGACCCCTGACGCAAATGGATGCGTCACGAGTTCCATACAGATGACTTCTCAATACAATTTCTTTCAAATTCATTAAAATTGCATGTACTGATTCTTCAATACCGACTATCGTAGAATATTCATGTGGTACCTTTTCAGATTTTGCACGTGTAATACATGTTCCTTCTATTTCTCCAAGTAAAGCCCTTCGCATCGCGATACCTATCGTATCTGCTTGGCCTTTCATAAGCGGGGCCAAAATGAAACGGCCATAATAAAGACGCTTACTGTCTGTTCTTGATTCAACACACTTCCACTGTAGTGTCCGAGTGGATACTGCTACTTCCTCTCGAACCATAATAATATTATTCTTTTTTCAGATCATTGAATCATTTATTTCTCTTGAAATCCGTTCAATTCTTATTTCTACACACGTCTTTTTTTAGGAGGTCTACATCCATTATGTGGCATAGGGGTTACGTCACGTACGAAACTTAATAGTATACCACTTCTACGAATAGCTCGTAATGCTGCATCTCTTCCGAGACCAGGACCCTTTATCATGACTTCTGCTCGTTGCATACCCTGATCCACTACTGTACGAATAGCATTTCCTGCTGCGGTTTGAGCAGCAAATGGTGTCCCTCTTCTTGTGCCTCTGAATCCACAAGTACCAGCGGAGGACCAAGAAACCACCTGACCTAGTACATCTGTAACAGTCACAATGGTATTGTTGAAACTCGCTTGAACATGAATAACTCCTTTTGGTATTCTACGCCCACTCTTACGTGAACCAATACGCCCATTCCTACGTGAACCAATTCTTGGTATAGGTTTTGTCATATTTTATCATCTCATAAATATGAGTCAGAGATATACGGATATATCCATTTCATATCAAAACAGACCCTTTATTTGTCCATCGGGTCCTTTAGAAAATCCCTTTTTCTTTTTAGAAAGATTACCCTTGTCTCTGTTTATGTCTCGGATTGAAACAAATTACTATAATTCGTCCCCGCCTACGGATCAGTCGACATTTTTCACAAATTTTACGAACAGAGGCCCTTATTTTCATATTTGTTATTCCTTACCTTAATTCCGAATCTACTCCTTGGAAGAAAATAAGTCTCTTCTCTTGAAATTTTGAACCTCGAATTGTATTCCCACGAAAGGAATGTTTAAAAAGCCACCTACACCTAATCGTTTGAATCTTTGTTGCGAAGTCTATAAATTATACGTCCCCTGGTTGAATCATAACGACTTACTTCGATTTTTACTCTATCTCCTGGTAGTATCCGTATAAAACTTCGTCGGATCCTCCCCGAAACATAACCTAGAATCAGATCTTCATTATCTAAACGAACCCGGAACATACCATTGGGAAGTGATTCAGTAATTAAACCTTCATGAATCAATTTTTGTTCTTTCATTCCAGGTAACCCCCTTGAAGTATCAACTAATGGAGGAGGAGTGATATTAAACAACCCGTCTTTCCTCTCCTTTTTCACAAATAGGAAGTTACGGATCAACTTCGGATATCAGAAGGATCACCATATATAACACAAAACTTCTCCTCCAATTCCTTCTAGTCGAGCTTCTCGATCTGTCATTATACCTCTAGAAGTAGAAAGAATTACAATCCCCATTCCACCTAAAATCCTAGGAATTCGTTGATAGTTGGAATAGATTCGTAGACCGGGTCGGCTGATACGCTTTAAAATATTTCTATATGTTCCTTTCCTATTTCTTCTATGTCGCAGGGTTGAAACCAAGAAATATTTGTTGTTTTCCCGATGTTTCCTAACGTTTTCAATAAAACCTTCTCGTAGAAGTATTTTAACAACGCTTTCGGTCATATTAGTAGATGCTATTCGAACCGTTCCTTTTTTATCCATGTCGGCATTTCTTATAGAAGTTAATATATCGGCAATAGTGTCCCTACCCATGACGAACTATAATTATTGGTGCCTCCTAATTTTGATATAATCAACATGTTCCGTTTTTTTTTATGTGAATTTTTGATTCTTTATTTATGAATTATTAAAAGTATATGCGTGAAACACAATCTACTAATTGATCCATTTCAGATACCCTACTATATCATGGTCTCATCTACTAGTATTTATAATACCTCAGGAGCTAATGAGACTATTTTAGTGAAATTCAACTGTCTCAATTCTCGAGCGATCGCTCCAAAAACCCGAGTTCCTTTTGGATTTCCTTCTTGATCAATGACAACTGCTGCATTGTCATCATATCGTATTATCATACCGTTGTCACGTCTGAGTTCTTTACATGTACGTACAATTACAGCTCTGATCACTTCTGATCTTTCGAGAGGCATATTGGGCACTGCTTCTTTTATTACAGCAACAATAACGTCACCAATATGAGCATATCGGTGATTACTAGCTCCTATGATTCGAATACACATCAATTCTCGAGCCCCGCTGTTGTCCGCTACATTCAAATGGGTCTGAGGTTGAATCATATCATTTTTTTTTAATTCTGTTCTTTCAATGCAAAGGTCGAAGGAAAAAAGAAAGAAATATTGTCTGTCCAGAAATAAAGAAATCCGCGGTTGTTTTTTTCATCATAAATACCCCTTTGGTTCCACATCCCTATCCTGAAATAATGAATTGCGTTCGTATAGGCATTTTGCACGCAGCTATTTTAATAGCTGCTCTGGCTACAGTTTCCGATACTCCGCCCATTTCATAAAGTATTCGACCCGGCTTAACAACAGATACCCAATATTCGGGAGATCCCTTTCCCGAACCCATACGGGTTTCCGTAGGTCTTACTGTAACGGGTTTGTCGGGAAATATACGGACCCATATTTTTCCACCACGGCGCGCATATCGTGTCATTGCTCGTCGCCCTGCTTCTATTTGTCTAGATGTGATCCAAGCGGGTTCAAGTGCCTGAAGAGCATATCTACCGAAACAAATATGATTGCCTCGATAAGATATTCCCTTCATTCTTCCTCTATGTTGTTTACGGAATCTGGTTCTTTTGGGGTTATAGTTGATGGTTGTTTCTCAACCTCATCTCTACTACAGAACCGGACATGAGAGTTTCTTCTCATCCAGCTCCTCGCGAATGAAACGATTCAATAATATTACAGATACACATGTATTTATTGAATAATACACTAAATCATGGGATTTATTGATATTGAATCTGTCACGTAGGAATCTGTATATCTTGTATATATAGCTAGACGTATATTTCTATATATAGAAGATAATGCCTTTGCTTTATTTTTATAACGAATCCTTGACCTTTACCGAATCGGCCAAAATTTTGCAATTCAATAAGGGTTTCGCGGGCGAATATTTACTCTTTCAATATTTGTTTCATTCGTAGGGTCAACCCATGGCCTCTCAGAATAAATCAATTGGTTCCTGGTTGGTTCCGCCATCCCACCCAATGAATCATTAGGATTCGTTTTCAATAGAATCTTCTGCAGTCACAGGTTCCGTCGTTCCCATAGCTTCTCCATTAATGGCTAGGCCTGAACTCTGCAATGGAGCTCCTCAATTCAAGTTCGTTCCCAAGTCAATCTCCTCAGTCTCTATTAACTCGAGGCTCTTTATTATTGGTATTTTTCCTATGAATCGTATTCATCTAATTATGGACGAATCAGTATTGATGCTTTATCACACTGCTTTTTATGAGATAATTCATAATAGACCATACATATTGGAATCATATACCATTGATATTCTCCTTCTCTCTTTCTCTCGCCCTTCCATTTACCCACATCCCTCTATTTTCGCTTCACAATCCATAATCAGATTGATTTTTCCTTTATGGAAAAAAGATTTCAGTTGCTACAACTATATGATTGACACATCATATAGTGACTGGTTCCTTGGATCTCGATAATACGAAGCAATGAGCTGGTTCTAAGTTCTATAGTTATTAGTTAGGGGCCAGTCCTTTTTTTTTGAATCCCAACTCTAAAGAAAACCCAACGAGTCACACACTAAGCATAGCAATTCTACCAAATGATCAATCCAATTTTTATTCAACCCTATAGAATTAGAATTGCTCATTTTTCATTGAAGGGAAAAAGAATAGTTTGTCGTTTTTTGTTCTATCACTGGATAGAATGGCAAGGAAAGGCCCATTATTGCTCGTCTACAAATATCCAAATTTTGATGCCTAATACCCCATAGATAGTTCGAACTGGATAGGAACAATGATCAATTTTAGCTCGAATGGTTTGTAGGGGAACCCTACCTTCTCTGATCCATTCGACACGTGCAATTTCTTTTCCGTCGATACGTCCTGCAATTTGCACTTGAATTCCTTTTGTATCCGCTTGTTCAGTTAATTCAATAGCTTTTTTCATTGCCTTTCGAAAGGAAACTCTATTCTTTAATTGTAGAGCTATATATTCTGCAAGAATATTAGGTTGTCCATAAGGTTTTGCAACTCTTGTGATAGCAATGTTAAGTCTCCGGTTCACAGAATTAAATCCTTTTTGTACATTGATCTGTAATTCTTCGATTCCTCGTGTTCGACCCTCTATTAACAAATTTGGAAATCCAATATAGATTATGACCTGGATCAGATCGATTTTTTTTTGAATCTCTATATGTGCAATTCCTTCGAAACCCGAGGATATTCTCCTATTTTTTTGTACATAATTCTTGATACAATCTCGTATTTTTTCATCTTCCTGGAGACCTATGGAATAATTTTTTGGTTGCGCGAACCAAAGGGATCTATGCTTTTGGTTTTCCCCACCAAGTCGGAAACCAAGGGGGTTTATTTTTTTGCCCATATTTTTCTTCTCTCTCTTTCTCTTTTTTTTCTCTCTCTGTCTCTTTCTCCAAATATTTCTCTATTATAGGATCTTTCCATTGATCCTTTGTTTCTAAATATATATCCTGATCCGTTTTCTTTTTAGAGCTATCCCTCACTACAATAATTATATGACAGGTGGGTCTTTTTATCGGATAACTACGTCCTCGAGCCCGAGGTTTTAACCTTTT